GCTCTTGTTCTTATTCGAAACGCCTCGTGATCTTTAACCAATTCTGCGCTTCAATATAATTACCAGGAGTAAGCGCTATAGCCTGTTTCCAATACTCAGCGGCTTGATCGAACCAAGCCTCCGCTATTTCAGAATCTCCCTGTCGAATGGCCTGTTCTCCCCGGTCGGAATAGGCGGGTCAATTCCTTCCCTTAGAACCGTACTTGAGGGTTTCCTACCTCATACGGCTCGGCAGTCAATTCTTTTGGTGTCCCATTTTTTTACCCTACCATATATCCAATTTAATGAGATTTCTCATGGATCTATCGATTTGTCTCGGGTTAACCAAAAGAGGTTAATTAGATGAGTTTCAAACTTTAATTTGGATTAAATTAATAATAAGTTTTATCTTTTCTCCCACCTTCAGAAAAATAAAGCATAGGCGTTTCGGGACTATCGTCCGTTAGATTTTTCTGAAAGGTAACTATCTCGGTTTCATATCATAGAGAAATTTATATAGAATCCTTGAAAAAGACTTCTTCCTCATAAAAAAGACTTACTGTCTTTGGGATCTAATGCTACACCGCTGCTCAATAACTTAGGGGATCGGCTCTATTACATAAGTTGATTCCTAATTTTTATCTCATATCATGACATAAATAAGCAGTTCTTATTTATTGTATCGGCCCAAAATCTCGCTAATTGATCTTTACGGTGCTTCATCTATCAATTAGATCCTTTATCCATAGAATAAAGTATCTAGGCATATATATTTCTTCATATTTCGACTTCTATGAAGTTTATTTTTTGTTGTTACAGCTGATAAAAATCGTTTTTTGGACGATGCAATATGTAGAAAGCCTATTTTTTTCTAGTATTTTATTTACTAGCGTATTTATTTACTAACGTATTTGCTCTTTCTTTCCTTTTTTTATTTCTATAGTGGAGATAGTCGCACGTAATGACAGATCACAGCCATATTATTAAAAGCTTGTGGTAAGAACGGGTTTCGTTCTAGTGCTCGAAAATAATATTCTAAAGCTTTTGTATGTTCTCCGTTACTTGTGTAGATAAGGCCTATGTTATAGAGTATATAACTTCGATCATAGGGATCAATTTCTAGTCGCATAGCTTCATAATAATTCTGTAAGGCTTCCGCATAATTTCCTTCGGATTGAGCCGACATCCGTTACGGTCGTCATTCGATTCAAAGAATTCTCCGTTCCAAAACCGTACGTGAGATTTTCACCTCATACGGCTCCTCCTTTATGTGCATAATGAGAATAATCCATGGAATTAAAAAAAAAAGTCGAAATATTGTCATTATGAACTGAGCGGGGCTAATGTTTTTACAAGAAATCTCTAGCCAACCCTCTTGCAAAAGATCTTTTCTTAACATCAAGCGTGTTCGTACTAGATAAAAAAGTAAACTCCAACGATTTCTTTGTTCTCAACGCTCCTTAATTTCCAGGAATTAGTCACTTCAACAATCTTCGATGGTTATATGGGTATCCAAAGTACGAACAAGATGGATGTTTGTTGTCCCAACCATTTCTCTTAGTTCCGATCCCGATAAGGAAAGGGAATCATTTATAACAAAGTTTTCGTGTTGTTGATTCCTAGGTGTAGTGCTTCTTCCTCTATGCCGCCTATTGGTACTAGTGTAGTAGGGTTGACCCACAATACAGACCCATAGGTGTAACCTTTCGCTCAATACTCGAATCAACAATTGAAGCATCTGAGGTTGCATTAATCGGGGATACACGACAGAAGGAATTGCTTTATTTATAAACTTCACCTTCAACAAGCGTAGATTTCTTTTTTTTCAATAGTCTTTTTTTTTTCTATTCTGAATCATGTGTCTTTTTCCTAAGACTGAGAGCGGTAAAGTAAATAAAGTAAAAAAAAAAATAGATATAATAATAATCAAATCGCACCATCTCTGTAATAAGTAAATGCCTCTTTTTCTCCTGAGGTTGTCGGAATTATTCGTAATAAGATATTGGCTACGATTGAAAAGGTCTTATCAATAAGATTTCCATTTATCCGCGATCTAGGCATAGGTAGCAATCCATTCTATAACTCTTTTCATTACCCCTCGTGAGAAAATAAAATGATCTCACAAACAAAGGAAGTGTACAGTACGAAATAACATAAAAGCAGACCCATTCCATTTTTTTTTTTTTTTTTTTTAAAAAAAAATATAGCCCTCTACTTTACTTCAATTTTTTTGGCGGGAATCAAGAAAAAAAAAAAAGAAATATTTGAATCCTATTTGATTTTGATTTCATCCAAATTCATTAGTACATTAGTATAAGAATAAAGTATAAAAATCAAAAGAATTATTCCGATTTCATCGAAGTTGAAGAATCAAAAAATTTATCCTACGGATTAGGATAGATTAGCAAAATTAGAGAAGTTTTGATTAAATTATGATCAAAAGAGGAAAAATAATCGAATAATCGTTCTATGATGAAAATAGAATAACTGTCCTTTTTTGTGTTTTGTGCATAGCGGGTAT